AGATTGAAGGTGAAGGGGTCAATTCAATGGAAAATGTAAAATTTTTTAGGAAGCATTTAATTTTAATTGATGAATAAAAACTCGTTTAAATAGCAATTTGAAGGTTCAAAAAGAATCTTTATTATTTATCGTCTCGTTTTATTTAATTATCCTTTATCTTTATATTTAATTATTTCGGCAACAGAGATTTTTTAGTTTGTGTTTTCCTAAAAGGGAACTCCTCTATATGTAACTAAACTAACTAGTTGTAACTTCAATTCATAGATAAAATTCAACAAAAAAATGTTCTTTATCATTTTACTTTTTTAATGATTCATTTCTCATTCTTTTATATGATTTTTATGAATCTATAAAAAAATGCTTATCAATTGAATGAATAAATGAATGAAAAAATATTATTTTTAGAGATCACAATTTCAGTACCACATCCAACGATTTCAAAAGATTTATGTAATTTGTATACCTTTGTATTAATTGTTAGGATTTTTCGTTTTAAGGATTTATCAAACCAACTAGATATTGGGTTGTACACGTTACGTTATATAAAAAGCGTTTCGATTCCTGTCATAATTGTACCATACTTCAAAAACGTATTTCGAATTTCGAATTCTAAAACTATGTCTTGATTCATCTTCTTATACAAACATAGGATTTTTTTAGATCACTTAAAATTGATACATTATTTGTATATCCACTAAATTAGAAAGGGGGTTTTCTCAATTGGGTTGAAAGCAAGGGAAGGAGATATAGTAGTTCAGAGAAATAATCATTCATAAAGTTACAAAATTTAAACTTAATGGATTAGTTTCGACAACCCAGTTAAAGCTCTTATATATTATATATGATATATGTGCTCCGCTATAGCTATAGTATAAATATAAAAATTATTATTATTTAATTATTTAGTATTTAGTATTATAAATTGAATATTATAAAAATAACAAATTATTATAACACTAACATAACAAATGGGCGATGGGGAAAATAAGAATCCCCCCCCCGGAAAAAAAAAATATTCAAAAAAGCAAACCTTTGTATCTGATTCGGGTTAAACCAATTCAGATGACTCCAAATTTATTTGTCGTACAAAAAAAAAACTTTTTGAATTACCCGTAGAAAGAGATTTCGCTAATGAAAAAGCTTTCAACGCCGCCCAATAGCCTTTCTTTTTCCAAACATTTTTTCGAATACGCTTTTTTGATGTAGAAGTACGTTTTTTTGGAACTGCCATTCAAAAAAAAGGTTATTCAGTGCTATAGTTGGATGTCAAAGACATCTATTTTTAAAACAAAATGATCGGTCTCTTTATGTCATTATTTATCTATTCCTATAGATTTTCTAGATTCTAATTCTATATATACTACTATACAAATTTCATAAAAAAAAAATAGAGATCGGAAAATAACATAAAGTGCTTCTATTCTAGAACAAAAAAAAGAATAGAACCTTTTTTTATTTATCTTCCATACACTATCCAGAAAAAAAAAGAAGAATTTGTATTTAATTTATTGGTACCTTTCTTCTTTCTATCTCCATTCAAATCTCTAGGATAGATTAGGATCTATTATGACATATAAATCGAATTGATGAAATCAAAAAAACGTAAAAAAAAAAACGTCTTTCCTTTTCTATCTCTGCCTATTTATTGGTCGTCCTATATTTATAATTTATACATCTCCATTTATCCATGAAAAATACATCAAAACAAAAAGTGTAAAAAAACCATTTTATCTACCTAATAAAAAAGCAAACTTGAATGCTATTAATTGGTAATTGGTCAAACTCGAAGAGAGAGTATGCCCAATTTTCATTTTCAATCAAATTCGAATGAGACTCGTAATTAATCTGTTAAAGGATACATAATTTTGAAAAAAAAAACAAGAATATTTTATTATATTATTAATAGTCATTTTTTCCTTTAATTATTTAATTAGATGTAAATGTAAAGAAAATATCGGATAGTCCTTCCTACAAGAATAAATTCATTTATTGTAATGGAAGACAATCAATCAGTTCCGCAATGAAAATGAACTAGTTAATAAGTTCGAATAAACAAACTCAAATAATTCTTTTTTTTTCATTAGTAACTTGGTGATATTATTTATTACTTTTAACTTCGAAATTTGAATAGTTTTGAAATATGCGAGAAAGATTAAAAAATTAAGACTAGAAAATTCTAGTTAACTTTGTAATATCTTGATTTTTTTTATTGCCCCCCTTCAATCAAAAGAGATAAGAGCCGGTGAATCAGAAACGATTAATCAAGAAAGAATAAGAAAAAAAAATTTATGGAGCATACATATCAATATTCATGGATCATACCTTTTCTGCCACTTCCCATTCCTATTTTAATAGGAACGGGACTCCTACTTTTTCCGACGGCAACAAAAAATCTTCGTCGTATGTGGGCTTTTCCCAATATTTTATTGTTAAGTATAGTTATGATTTTTTCGGTCGATCTGTCTATTCAGCAAATAAATAGAAGTTCTATCTATCAATC